CGGGAATGCCCTATGCGGATGAGGAATTGCACAATGTGCTATCGAATCCGCTGTTACTGCTCGAGAAGGAACTGTTTGAAGGACAACTAATGCAAGCTGCGAGGGGAGAATTGGGCAACCGGATTTCACTGATTAGGCAAAAAAAGAAGAAAATGCCATTGAATCAATAGTAAGTAAGAAAGCTGGTTGTGGCACTTTCGGAATAGAATGCCCTCTTTCAAGGGAAAGGGATTCAGCAACTAGAGCAACAGTTTGATCCCCTTGGATTGAAGAACAAATGTCAGGGAGAGTCCCCTCAAGTCAATCTCTGATTAAGGGAAACCTTGAGAAGTACTTTCCCAATAGCTATCCTCATAGGAATGCCTGTTTGTATGGTGAAAATGGTCGAGATATCCGCAGCATTCTAAGTGAATGGAAAGTCTCTTGGGTGGTTCGAATCCACGTCGTGGTAAAGCCAGGCTTTTATCTATTCGTAGATGTCGGGGAATTGGGTACTTCCCTTGACGAGGGAAACTAACGGGTACCAATTCACCAATCTCTAGCTTTCCTGAGCAGAAGCTCTTCCGGCCTGATGCGTCGGTACATAATTGACCTGGGTTTCCGTTCGACTTACTTGGCGTTGAAGGAAGCTCATTTGGAGGTGTGAGGACATTTTTTTATGAACAATTTGCCTAAATGACCAGTTCAGTTAAAGAAGGACTTTAGTTACAACCAATTTTTTTTCTTAGCCCCACTCTCGAGTAATTGGCCCCAGTCTGCTTTAGCCCTCTGACTAGACTTTTTTATATTATGGGTTTGGAACATATTAGACAGGGGTTCTCGAGCTCGAGGATGCTGCTTCATCGCGCGGACTCGAGAACAATCGGCTAGAATTGCGAAATCATCCTAAACGAGCGCTAGTTCGGTCCACCCTTACCCGCCTCTTTAGGTTCCCTGGTTGCGAATCTAATCATAGAATGAAGGTCCGTTTGAAGAAGGGTTCGTGCTCTACCCTTCTGGAATTCCCTAAAACGTCGTTTCGGGCTCCCACTGGCGCTATTTAGCCCTTGAACCGCGACCCGCCCAAGTCCCCGAGGAGACTATTCGCGGCATTTTCTTTTCTGAGAACATAAAAGGTAGGAATTGATGGATTCCATAGTTTTATATTCTAGTTTCCGGTTATGTCTCCGAGCTGGATTCTTTTTATTTAAACCTAGACGGAACGCACCTCGCCTCGATGTTCGGTGTTCTCTGGACAAAAAGGATGTCGACCAGATAAGATATGGGCGTGCAGATGGGCCCGAGTCCAGATAGAAATGGTTGTGAGGGTTAGTTGAGGAATCTAAGTGATTAGTCATCCTACCCTTATTCCTATCTGTATCGTTTCCCTATGAGGAGCCGAAATCGAAAAGGATTCACTTTCGATGTCAACTTACTTCGAATATAGCACAGTGGTAAGCCTTCTATTTTACAGAGGTTTGTGCACGTTCGAATATGGTGGAGTTAGTTAGTTAAGGGTTCGTCGAGCGTATAAGCTATCGTTAGTCGTTGAATATCGAAGTTTCCGCTCATGTATGGGCTCCTTCAACTACCACCACGAATGCAACAATAGACCTTCAATGCGCGAGCTATGGGCAAGCTCGCAGGCCCGGTGCCGGTGTAAGTCGCGGAACTCATTCATATAACACCTTTCAACCCATGACTTGCTACTAAAAAGCACCCTGGACGTACTAAGATAGACCTACATACCAGTAGCCAGAAAGGCAGGTCGACTCAGGCTGTACTCATAAACGCGTTAGGAAGAATTCAAGGCTTCGCTGCTAATAGGAATAGCTTCACAAGCTTTTGTATTCTTTGCATAAGTAAGCATGCGTGCATGCTCATGCTAGAAATGCAATACCGGTCTCAGCCTTTCCACAAAAGAAAGAAATGACTCGCGCTACATGCACCTTCCGACCAAACAAGGCGCTGCTTCTTCTAACTAACTAATAGTGTTGAGATATCTTAAGTAACTTAGTGCAAAATAATAAAAAAAAAATTAAAAACTTATCTGAAATTAGATACGAGGCCAGACAAAGAAAGACCAATCTCGCTGTCAAAGTCAGACCGAGCAGTCTAAGATTGAATAACCTGCAAACCTCATAAACTAGAACTAGTAAGTTTTCTTGTCTCTTCATTATGAGAGAGATTCTTTTTCTTTTATCAGCTCGGAAGTCTATGCTATCTAGATATTCTCTTAGCCAATTCATATCATTTCCGGGAGAAGCATTCCACCGATTGAAGTGAAAAGGTATCACACAGGGGGGATTCGGGTAGATATAGATTTAACTATATAGGATAGCGATTTCACACGAAAGGCGGCCAAAGATGTAATAGGAAAAAATGCCTTTGGGAAAGATCAGCGTTACGATCTGGATTCTAATTTTTAAAAATCTTGACAACCAAATTAAACTTCTTCAAGAAGAAGAATCCTTGTGAACATCGCCTTGGGCAGAGCCCTTCTAGCATCGCTTATTCCGGAAAGCCTTCAAAGATCGGAGTGCTTCACTGGAAAATACTTTTTCTACTGCAGAGGAGATCCCGCATCTGAATCTGAGAAGGAGAGTCTCCCCCCTCGGGGTGGCTTACTCATTTCTCTTTTCATTCCTTCTCTCCTTATCTCTTTAGCCCAGTTCCAGGGAAATTCTTTATGAATAAATAAAATATCCAGTAGCAAAGCAATGAGAATACCTTGAGAAGAATTCATCCCTCCACTGTCTACTGGAAGGCGGTCGTGCCAGATTGAAGGTGCAGATGAAGAAGACGGTGCTCTTAGCTCGAAAGGTGGAAGTCACAAAAGAATCATAGCTCTATGGATTGTCTCTCGTCCCAGCCTCACCTTGTGAAATCTTATTTGTTATAATGCTTTCCTTATTCCTATACTTTCTCTACCCTTATAGATGCAGACGTTAAGACTCATGCCATGTTTGCTCCTTATTCCTTTCCTTAAGCAAAGAAGTCAAAGTCTTATTAATGCTAGAAGATAAAGGGCGCTGGCCCTCCTACCTGACTTCTGCCCAGAAAAGAAATGGCTTGTTCTCGTAGGGATAAAAACCACTAGAAGAAAGACTTAAAGGAAGGGAAGCTGCAGACTAAAGGTTTCACTTTTCATATTCTCGAAAGACATCCATATTCTCATCTGGGTTCCTTGCCTTTTCTATCTATCCTCAGCTCTGCCCTAGCTGCAATCTTAGCTTACTCACAGGAACTACCAGATAGCTGCTCCATCTAAACCATTATGACTCTTCTCTAACCCTACAGTTAACAAGGGGCTACATGCCTCATATCCAACTCCCAACTAGGAGAGGAAGTCCCGGGAACAAGAGCTACCATCTACTTTATTCTGTTATGTCCTTCTCATGATCGTAGACCACCATCCTAGCTAGAGGGATCAGAAATTGAAGTTCCGAGGAAAGAGAGGTTGAGTTTGAATAATTCTTAGATAGAAGTCGTTGTGATATAGCGTATATAGATATAGATGGATGACTGGACTTGGCTGCGCCCTAAGCCAAGCTGCACTACGTAGCCCCTCTAAAACCATTACACCTATCCCGTCCAAAACAACATATACCTCAACAGCAGAAGAAGGAAGTCATCCTCAATGCCCTTCATCTGATCATCTTCTTCTTCCCACATTGATGACACGAAAGAGAACCCTCACCTAATGAAATGACCTCACGCCAGCGCTACCCTTAAAAGGTTTTGACGGAGCTTAACCGCTCTTCCTGCGATTCTTCTTTTTTATTTTAATGAGAACAGCACGGAACTAGACTAAGGAAGTCATCTGCGGTGCCCCTTGCACTTTCTAATGGGACTTTCCCTGGTTGACTCTTCTTACTATGAGAACAATGAGCACCAGCTTCATTCACAAGAGAATGGGCTTCCTCCAGTCATAATGATCCCGTACGCTAATAACACAGCGGATTAGAGGGGACAAGAGGTTCCACTCATCAAAGTGTGAGACGCAGGGCTTCTGCCTGGCCTATAATACGTCCTTCTTTGCCACTTTCAAATCAATAATAACGATGTCAGAGATATTCCAAGAGGAGGACTCGGGTTCCGGTAAACTCGTCTTTAGACCTAATGCTAGCTTTCTGTCGAGTCTGTCCAGGGAAATGGTCGGCCATGGACCGGCTGTGCTTCTTCTATACAATAGACCTGCTCCTCTTTCCGAGACCGACCGCCGAAGCATTTTCATTACTTCCCACGGTGTATAACCATACCACATGAAACGATTAGCATCGCCTCATTCGGTATCAATGAAACGAAAAGTTTATGTTCTTCAAGCGCAAAGTGATTCAAAAACAATTTCATTGCGTGGAGCCTGCCTATCTTCCAACTAGCGCTATCTTTGTATGTACGCTTCGGTCCCTTCCCGTCGATCGAGCTTTGAAACAGGCGCATACCCATCACCAGGAAAGCCCCTCCCGGCTCAAGCCACAAGTAATAGTGACTCGCCACCATGAAAGCAGCAACTTACTCTACTCGACTTGGACAACAAAACAACCAATCGCCGTGAAGAAGACTATTTTATATAACCTGTCCTTACTTGAACTCTCAAAACAACTTGACTTGTTGTTGACGAAACCAAAGAAAAGCTCTGTTCTTTCGTCCCTAAAATAGTCTACTTGGGTCTAGGATCTCTGGTCTTTAAGATCGTCTAGAGGAATCGAAAGAAGGCAGTCAATCGAAAGCGCCACTCATAGAAGCCCGACAGTGACAGTGAGCATCCTCCCTTTTCTCCCGATAAGTTAAAGCAGAAGTTGATTCCACAGTAGTTTCCTCCTTGTTGTTGGATTCCCCATTGGTGGATTGGATTACAAAAGAAAGTCCGTTCCTGAAAAAGATCCTTCCGAATCAGAACAAGGACGTTACTGGAAATTACGACTCTCCGGGTGGAACGAGGCTGCTATACTGACTAAAGAGAGGAAATATGCCAATATTTTCAGAACGTAGCCTAGCTAACCTTTTATGGGGCGATATACTCTTGCCAGGAGAATACCCGGGTGGAAATAGAGTAACGACGTTGTTCAACCAATGGAGAGGTTCCGAAGGAGAGGCGCTTGACCGTTAGGAAGAGGGACTTATAGAGTGAGTAACTCACTTTTGCCCATGAGAATCAAGTGAATACATAAAATATAGGTTATGAAAGAAATGGATCAATTCATGAGTAGCCGGCCTTTATGAAATAAATTTCAAATGAAAAATGAAATAAAGAAGACTGAATGAATCCTCTCCCGAATGGGCGAGCTACTATGTACCTATTTATTAGTTGCCCCAATTCAAACCCCTCATTATTTTACGTGCGTAAAAAAGAATGTCTAAAAAGGTTCCGCCGGGTGTCTGTTGCTTCATTGGCTGTCCCTCCCATTTAGGTTCAATAGCCTTCAAGTTAGTTGCATCGGATGGTCCTTCTTAACCTTACCTTGATCGCGGAATCTGATTGCCTAGATGAATATGGTGAACAGAAAGGGTTGGGCAGGTATAGATTTATTGATCATGTGATTGATGAGCCTTTTGGCATGCCGGAGATGAAGCTGCTCATTTTAAAATGTCCTTTCCGTGGTTCATCCTAAATCCATATGTTTCTAGATCTTAATAGAGGTATCCAATTGGGTTACAAACGGTACATCCAGCCGGGGCACAGGCAAACACAAGTAGACCTCCTAATGATTCTGGTCGGGCAAGCCCAAGCCGGAGCAACGTCAGAGATGTAGAAAAAAGCAAGAAAGGAGAAATTGATCCATTGAAACTGATCCTTTGTATTATGATGTAGTTGTGGGATTCCTTACTATTAAGATAGTTACGGGTTTTTGCCATTAGGGTCGAATACAATCTCAGTAAAAAACAAATACCGATACCTAGGAGGCGCAGCCAGAAGATTCTAATGCAACACGCAAAAATAAGCTACTTAATTCATTTCACTCCCCAGGGCTTCCCACTCTGCTAAAAGCTATGGAACGAAGTCTGCGGCACAGGCCAACTCTCGGCGGTCAGGGGCAAGTGTTCCGTTCAGTCGAGCTAGTAAACCCCCCTGATGGTACCCTCGAGTCTCACTACTGATATTACCTTCTTTCTTTCAGAACCTCTCCTCTTCTTCTGCTAGACCTCATATTCGCACTCACTGGATGATGAACAGCGAAGTTCGTATTGAATTACTCGATCCAAGACATGTTATTATGAGGTTATCATCACAAGAAGATTTCATTCAAGCTTGGACCGGGGAATCTCTCGTCATTAAGGCTTATTATTTCGTCTACTTGGTTTGATCCGCGGTTTGAATCTTCTATTGCACCGCTTTTGCTCTCTCTCCTTCCCCTTCCCCTTTTTCGGAAGAAAAGGAGGATCCGGACAAAATCGATGAAACGGAAGAGATCCGAGTGAATGGAAAGGAAAAAAACCGGATTTCACAAAGAATTAAAATCTGAAATTTGACTAGAACAGAGCAGATTTTAATTCTTATTCATTCCAGCACTACAGTTTTTATACATAGGAGTACATCCAATAGGAAGCTTACACATAGACAACTTTCAACCACACAACATTACTACAAAGTTAACTAACTTAATCTTAAGATTAAGTTAACAAAAGACATAGAACTTAATTAAACATAATAATGAACAGTGCTGGAAACTGAGCTAAGCTAAGCACTTGCTAATTTATTCCAGTCTCCTCATCCCCAGTGGGTGGGTCACGGAGGATGGCAACCTCCACAAGGAGCCCCTCCCGTTCTTGGAGCAGCGCCCCCTTCCTGTTTTCGAGAGCGCGAATTTGGTTCTGGAGAAAGAGCATACGATCTCGTATGATAATAGGATCGATAGCAGGCATATGTTCCCAGAACGCACCCAGCGTTTGCTCCCGTTGGAGCTTCTCGTTTTCCACCTGACGTATTTTTTGCTCAATTATCGCAAGTCTGTTAGCGATAGCCATGGCTACTCAAAGCTCTTTCTTGCCTACTTCTAAGTTCCCTTTGCCAAAGAGAGACCGAAAGAAGCTTCTATTTATAGGCGTTGAAGGCCCTTAACCCTTTCTTTTTTTATTAGTAAGATAGATTGTCTTGGTTCCGTAACATGGATCATTTCAAACCCGGCTTTTCATGAATATTGAACCGATTTGAGTGCGCTCAATAATTCTCCCTTGAGTACGAAAGGCCCACCCAAAAGAGCAACTAGTCCCTTCTTTTTCGCGGGTATCGCCACGCAACCCCGACCCCCCCCTCAGGAATAGGAGGCAATAATAGAGCGCCCACGCGAAGCGTATCCTTAATAGCGGGTTGGTTACACCTACAACCCAAATGGAAACCGAGCGTTTTGTGGTTTAAAAATGCCGAATCTCGTCTCAACCATCATTTGTCAGGACTTTTCGGAGTAAGTTCCTTGGGGACATTTAGTTCATGTCGCTATTCCGGGGGAAAACGTTCGATGGAATAATTTCAAAGAATGCTGCTTGATTGAACGAACATTGTAAGAACCTTTCTAACTGACACCCCCTTTTTTGTCTTTTTAACAAGGCCTTAATTTGGCCGGTTTATTTAATGAAAAGAAAAGCGGAGGCCCGCCATCTGCTAGCATTGTGGTTTGGAATCTATTATTTTTCAATGGCCCACCCTTTCTTTGAACCTTGTCAATGATCGAACTTAAAGATATGAACTGAGTGCCATTTGATGAGTAACCGAGAACAAGGGAGAGGGATATGGAAAGGATGAAGTAATGAAAGAGGAAGTCATTGCTAGTAGTAACGACTTGTCACGATCCATTGGTTCATATAGAATCCATGTCCTAGGTGTATCAAAAAACATTCTTTTCGCGACGCGTATATAATAAAATAGAGTGAAAGGGTCCACCCCGAAACCAAGGGGGTTCTAACTAACAGCTGAGTCCTCTCCGAACCGCAGGAGATAGTTGCCCATCATACGGCTCACCAACTTCACTTGCCTCTATGGGAGGCTCGCTCCGGGCGGGTTCGGATCACTTACAATACACGGCTCTACGAGGTTAGGAACGTTTTCAATATGATTCTTTTCCCGTATTTGTTCTATGAGGAATGCGAGTCTGTTTTGTCCACTTTCTCCATCCCCCTCTATCAAAAAAAGGAGGGCGAGCTTGCTTCTTATTCCCGTGTTCGATCTCTTCCATCTCTGCCCCGCTCGTTGTCACCTATGTTGAAGAAAGGGTTGGAACCCTGTAGAGAATGAAGAGGAGCAGTGTAACTGCCCTTCCTCTCAACAGTGCTTCTCGAGGCTCTACTCTCTCCCCTGAATAAGTAAGGCCGGGGGGGATAAGGAATAAGGATTGAAGCCCCCTTAGCTCCGCGGACAGGGGTTAGCTCTGTAAATGTGTAGAGCCAAGTGTAGTGTGGTGTAGTAGTAGGCACTTCTAGGCCCCTTCCCGGCTACTGGATCACTCCAGCGCTGTGGGTACTACGGACCCTCTGCCATCCATTGCAGCAGAGCCGTTTCATGAGCGGGGGGGCTAAGCGCTGTTCTTTGAATCAAACGTTGAATGAAATCGATTCTTTTTTAGATATTTCTATAAAAATAGGATAGATGGATGAATCTATCTTTCTATTCATATATATTACTATATTACTAAAAGAAAAAAGGGATTTTTTTATATAATTAAGTAGCGTAGCAAGAAGCCCCAAATCCTTGATTTGGCCAGGAAAGACTGCACTGCTTTGGGCCCAGGAAGCGAAGGGAATGAGCTCGGCTGCTTCTCCTCCACACTTTTTTTTCTCCGTGCCCGTTCCGCATGCGCTTCGCGTGCCATTGGCGCTTTGCTCTCCTCTTTATTCTTCATTGGACGGTTCGGATGGACTTCGCCGTTCTTTACCAAAAAAAATAGAAAAGGCTGTATCACATCGAGATGTCTATTCGTTTTCCGCCCGCAATGAGATGGGGAATTTGTAACCCCCTATTTATACTGTACTTTTTGGCCCTTCATCTTTCTGAATCGAGGCCCGGCCCGGCTCGCGTCGTTCCAACAACCGGCGGGGAGCACCCCAGTATACGATCGCGCACAGTAACTGGGAGTCCCTATTACACCTAAGGTCAACTTCAATTCACCAAACCAAGGTTCATCTCGTGTAGTGATTGTGGACTCATACAAGGATATTGAGTAGACGGTTGATGTATCAGACTCGACTCTATCTTTCGTAGCATGCATTCCCATCCGTGTCGCAACTGGATTCGATAAGCTACGTGTCCGGTGCACGGAGAACTGCCTTCGGTCCCCCAAACTGACTTACTCGTGGCAACCTTCCGGCCGCCCAACGACCTATAACGCTAGTCACTACTCCCACTGGGGCTAGGAAGTAAGCCCCACAACCCAAAGCGGCGAAGAACAAATAGAATTTGCTACAAAAGCCGGCTAACGGGGGTATTCCTGCATATGAGAACATAGTAATGGCGAAGGTAATAGCCGAAATAGGATTCGTTTTGGCTAAAGCGCCCAAATCCGCTATATATTTGACACGGGTTTGACGTAATGCTAAAACTATGGCGAATGCATCTATCGTCATTAATGCATAAATAAAGATACCAATTAGTAGTGATTGAATTCCTTCTATGGTTCCACATGATAAACCTGTACGAATATAACCTACATGTCCAATTGAACTATGAGCTAGAGGTCTTTTTACTTTCGTTTGGGCCATGGCGGCCAGTGCTCCTAAGATCATAGAAGCAATGCTGCAGAAAAAGAAGATTTGTTGCAATGTAGCTCCATAGGAACCATAAATAGAAACGCGTGAAATATTAGCAGAAATAGAAATTTTAGGCGCAATAGAAAGGAATGCTGTAACCGGGGTGGGTGAACCCTCATAGATATCAGGTGCCCACATATATAGAGTCAAAAGAGATGTGGAGTCCGAAGGGGAGGGGGTTTTCTTCGGGGCTCGAGAGAGGGAATAAATAGATAGGGCCCCGCAAGTTTTAAATTGGTTGCAGGGGAATTCACACGAAAGGGAACGAGGAATTCTCAACGAAAAAAGTGCTCTCTGAACCGAACGTGAAAGTTGTTTTCCATCAGACGGCTGTTCCCGTAACTCCACTCTCGACTTGGATTATATATCCAAAAAGGTCCGCTCTCGGCCATTCCACACGCTGCCTAGCAGAGGTTCTGAAAGAAAGCGGATTCTTTCTTTTCTAGTAGATGCCGAACCTGCTGCCCCATTGACTAAGAAGGGGGCGGGCGCAGCAGCTACATGGACCCCTTCCTTTCTGTTGTTGCCAGCGCTTTCCCGGGCCGAGCCTTTTTTAAAGGGCAGGCAAAGCCCTAAGGCTGCTATCCCAATAGGCCAGCGGGCGGAACGAGGAGAGGGCCCGGCAATCATACTTACCGCGGTCGAAAAAGCGTGTTCCCTTCAGATAGCACCGTAGGCCATCCTCGTTTTCGATGAAAAACAAATAAAATATCTATCTCCGAAAGCGGTTTCCTTCCCGTCCCTTTAATGGTTGGGGAAAGCATTCCCTTATCTGAACTTGGCGGGCATTCAGCCTTATTAAAATGAAAATAGGGCGGTTTGAACATACATGGGCTCAAACATGATTTGAAGGTCCCCATGCGTTCAATACAAAATCTGGAAACGAAACAAAGTTCGTTCCCTTTCGTCAAGTAGGTAAAGTAGGCATACGAACCACTTTTGCTTTGCCTTAGACTCTATTGGAACAGGGGCGGAATGGAGAAAGGAAAGGGACAAGGGCGGTCTTGCTTGGCGCGAAGGCTGCTGGTTCGGGGGTAGGGTACGGTACTAAAGGTCCTCGGACTTCCAGGCGGTTTTTCTTTTGGGCAGCTGTTCACCGTTGGATCTCGCCAATACAGCCCCCTATAGTTTTAGTTACCGAGATATCTTTTTTTTTCATTGTTCCCAGGGATTTTTTGGGTAATCCGCTCCCATGCTGCAAACAGTCAAATCTGAACTAAACCTTGTTGCTCTTCTTTCTTTCCTCGCGGGCAGGAAGCACACCAGCAGCGTGCGTTGCGTGATTATACTGTGTTTTTTGCACTTGACTGGGTGGACAGTTGACCGGAAGATAACTTCGATTCGCCCGGCCAGCAGGCGGGCGGCGTGCTTATCTTGTGTGACAACACTACAGAGCGAGTGGCTCTTCTAGGCGGGCAGCTGTGTGACAACACTCCAGAGAAAGCGGCGCTTTCGTGTAACATGCTATGGTCTCAACGCCCTTACGAGGTAGTGATGAGTTTCACGCGCTCTAAGCCCGGCCCGCGCGCGGTTAGGAAGATTGGCCGCAATCTGAGCGGTACCACCCACCCTACCCTACCACCTATAGGCGGCCGTCCGTCCTACAGCCGCCCGAAAAGGAACTGCAGTGATCTTGAATAGGAATCCTACAGCGATAGATAGAATCCCCATAAAAATACCACTAGATCGAGCACCAGTGATTTCATATCCGGTCAAAATTTTGGCTAATTGATCGAAGTGGGTAGCTCCAGTAGACCCATAGATCATGGAACAAATAGGGTGGGTAGGCCCAACCACCACACTACACGTATAGACGCGAACCCCCCTCGTTACCGTACGTGCGACTCTCACCGCATACGGCTCGCACAAAGACTCCTAAATCCATCCCAAGCCTTTTCTTCACCTTCGGTGCCTTTGGCGCCTCGATCAAACTTGCGTTCCCGGCCTTCGCCTATCGTATGTATCGACTTGGCTTCGTCCAGAACCAAGGGGGCATTCTGGCGGGCGCGTGCGTGTAGGAAGGCCGACCACTACATAAGCTAAATACGACTACAAGCCAAGCCGGAAGCTACTCGCTTCTATTCTCGTTGGGATTGAATATAGATGGGGAATCTATAGATCGTAGTAGTTCCCCAACCTCTCTAACTAACATACGATACAATTGAACTTCACGGCACGGCCAAAAAAAAGAAAGAGCGTCGCTCGGCCTACGCTGGCGAATGCCTCCTTTCTCTTCTCTGAAGTCTACAATGGGAGAGGCAGGATTCGAACCTACGTAGAAAAACTTCAACAGATTTACAGTCTGTCGCTTTTGACCACTCGGCCACTCTCCCCTTCCCGGGCCGAGGCCCCCCTCAATGGGTTCTAAGAAGGCCCTGAATCAATCAAAAAGCTTATTGATTTGGAACTAAATTTATTAGCTTAGCTAGCGTTCCGGGAGAATCTAGTCATTTAGTCAGTTCATAACAATCTCTGTAAAGCAAGGGGCAAAGCTTCGTAGACAGCTTCCCCCCTTCGTCGCTTCTGGCGAAGCTGCGAGTTCATGAGAAAGTGAATGAACGAGCCATGTTCCTAAAAGGGGTGACCATCTTTGTGTTTTCTTCCCCTCCCCTATCCCTTCAAAGCCTATAGGTTGGGCGCTAGCGCTTTACTAATATAATAGTAAGGCTCTTCCGCTGAGCGAAGCTGCGAGCCTACCCTTCTCGAGTCTACTTAAATAGCTTACGCTTACCAAGCTTAGTCTACTAAAATAGGGCTACAGCAAGCAAGCTTCCCCCTTTTCTTTGTTGTGGGTCGCGCCTCACCGCAGGCACTGAATGAAATAAGTGGGGATCTTCCTTCCCCCTTCTTAATTACCAAGAACTTCGTTGCGCGAAGAAGAATTCAACCATCCTACCACTCTGAGCCTAAAGAGAAGAGAGTTCGGTCTACAAGAAGCTGGCAGAGCTTTAGCCATTGGACTACATATATCCATCCTATCTCTAAACAGTCACCTTTTTTTTGTTCGTTCTTCGGTGGTCCTTCCGGCTAATGAAGAGACTACTCCAGTCTTCCCATTCATTCCCAGTGGATCCTTCTTCTCCCTAAGAATTGAACGAACCAAGTTCACCCATAAAAAAGTTAGGAATAAAAACCAACAATAAACTTCCCACTTTTGATGTCCCGCGATTCCGCGAGTTTAGAAACTAAGGAGGGTCGCTAGGTCATAAAAGCGATAACTAGAAATTCTCCCCAAGTAGGATTTGAACCTACGACCAGTCAGTTAACAGCCGACCGCTCTACCACTGAGCTACTGAGGAACAACGGATTTAAGGAAGCCGACTCTCGTTCCACCCGGGTTCGTCACGGAGAAAAGGTTACGATAGCCCCCGGCCGGAGAGCCTCCAGGACAAGGGGGCGGCGGTCAACCATCCACTCTCGAGATTCATATTGATCAATCGATCTCCGCGTCCTGCCAGTTCGCTAAGTAGACTCACTCTACCGAGGGGCAACAAAGGCTGGAACTATTCCTGCCGGACCTACTTCTCATCCTAGGAGTTAGCAGGTATGATAGAGTCCCCTCTCTGTCTGTCTCTCCGACTTTCTACAACTAAGTAGCACTTCTGCTATTCAATCATAGAATCGATTCCTGAAAAAGTCCTTTATTATTAGTAAGCTAGCGCGCCCCCTTCTTTCTCAAAGTCAAGTTTCTCGCTTTCTTTCAGAACCTACCTTTATTTATGGAATATTTGAAGAAGCATAGGTTTGGAACCCTATACAAGGGGCTTTTCCCCAACCTATACAAGGTGCTGGTCTCGATCTCGCTTTCTTTCAGAACCTCTCGATGATTGTTGATTCAACATTTATTTTGTGCGGCCCTCCATCCGTAATTCGCTATCGGAATTTTTTCCGCCGCGAATCTCATGCCATGCTTCTTGTTTCTCCCGAGGGCATGGTATGGCTTTGTTCTTGGTGTTGTTTAATAGATGTCGAGTCCCTCTTTTCCCCGTCCGAGAATCTCCATCTGCTCTAAGTGGGCGAGCTATAATCCTGGTTGGTTGTTCATAAAACTTTTTTTCTTTACCCTTTGCATCTTCATCTTTTCGAAAGCCCAGACCCATTCTTCTGGATCTTCATTAGTCCTATTTCAGGTGCAAAGCCTCTTCAATAAAGACCTCTTTCTCTCTTTCTTTTCTTTCTCCCCCATTTCCTATTTTGTTGATTGAAAGAGGATAAGCGCTATCCATTGAGTAAAGGAGCGATTCGGGCGGTTGGTGGCCCCCTCGAGAGCTGCGGGTCCTTGCCGCTGCATGAGTGGTAGCTCACGCTCAAAACTCCTCCGACACGAGTCCGAGTCGTTTCGGTGCGGTCGCTTCGCTTGCGCGATTTGCACTTCTGATTGGTTCCATCCATCCCCGACCCTCGAGTATGAAGGGGTCAGTCAGTCAAGGGGTTCGGGTTCTCGGTCGCTTCCCGTTCGCCTGCCTGCCCCCCATAGTCCATTAGTGGGTAGGGTGGTAAACTTAGAGGGCGCCCGCCTCCTCTTCAGACGTGTCCTCGACAACCTGACGGCTGTTCGGTCTCCGCTTTTTGGGGCAGGAGTGCTTGGTCGCTGGGGTTTGCTTTTCCTCAACCAATTCGGTTGTGTCAGCCCGGTCTAACATTTTGTTATGAGCCGGCTAGACAAAGATGGATTGAAGGTAAGATAGATTTGAGTTCAAGTGGCACAGGACCTTCGATCGACCATAGGGCGTATTCTACCCTTAACCTAATTCATTCTATTGAAGCGTAACGTAAAAAGCTCCTTCTCATGTTGCATTTCTTTGGTTTGGAAGTTCCAGAATGTTGTCTGTGGATTTCTAACAAAGGAAAGCCCCCTTATGCCATTTGATTAATTAAAGTTCCGTGCTGTTCGCCACTCCCAGAGGCCAAGGACGGGGTCGAACCGTCATTCCAGGATTTGCAGTCCGATACATTTCCATTATGTTACCTAGCCAAACCCGCCACCTCATGTGCCAAAGTAAAACGGTTGTTCCTCCTTCCCCGCCCCCTCTTTTTCTACATATGCGGTGGCGGGTTACCAGAGAAGAGGGGACAACTTCTTTCTCCATTTTCCTTTTTTTTCTGATTGAAAGTAGCGTACAGAGGCCAGATAGAAGTTTCCTCCAGCAAAGAACAGATAGAAGCTCTTGTAAGCAACCATGCATCGAATTTTGCTTAGTCTTACTAAAAGTAAATAAGCAACGGCCAGCAGCTTTCTTTATCTCGCTTGCCGTTAGTCCGTCTAGCGCCTTTCGGTTGCCCAGGTTATATTTTATAGTCTCGAAGGCAGTCAACGTGTCAGCCATTCTTCTCCCATTAGACTTGTAAATCCTTTGTGCTCTTTTTCCTTCTCTCTTCCACCTGGGCGGAGAATACCACTCTATCAATAACAAGAAGAAAGTCGCAATTAAGTTTCAAATGGTTTGAGCTTGGCTATCTATCGATAGGCGAGAACAGACTGCTACTGGCTGCTTCGCCTATCTGGCCGGCTTGGAGACATCAGAGGAAGACCATCATCTCTATCCGGGTACAATCATAGCCTCATTCACCTTGGGGATAACCATTAGCATTGAGGTCAATCACCACACCACCTCTATCATACATACGACATTACATGACGCGAGAGTGCATGGTCAACACACACCTAAAGCGCCTACGTTCCGCTTGCAGCCAATACAACCACAACCTAACTTGCACGAGATTCAACAACCGGGTAGTCCCGAGGGTTAATAATGGAATGGTAAAGATTACATTACTCGAAAGTCTCCCACGGTGAAAGGAGATCATTTCAACATAATCAAATCCATATCCATTAAGGTTAATCAAGTTAATATTCGTCATAATTCTGAAGAAACACAGGGTTATCCAATGATCGGAAGACTTTCCCCTAAGCAGCAAAGCGGTGAGGTTAACCGTCGTATCTATTCTATAGGTCATGAATGTCCTTCTTATTGAAATGATTCCTAGGAGAGGGAGTTTACTTTCTTACTTGTTAGAGTAAGGGAGTTTCACTTTCCCTACGGTGAGCAACCTCGCCCCGATAAAGTCTTTGATTACATCAGGGGATAAAATCAAAAATCCAATTACTAAAAAGAAAGGGCATCCTTTTCGTGTGGGAAAGACGTTAGCTCGCCTCAGATGCTTCAATCTTTAGCGCGCTTGGAGTCTTGCCAAGATAAAAGTACATCGGGAAACCCTTATTCTCTTTGAATGGAAGCCCCATCTTATCAATCAATCAAGCATTTGGCGACTCAAAGCAAGAACCTTGTTTAGGCTTTTGCTTCTTCTTCTCCCAGAAAGATTCTATAGAAAGGTAGGAATCGGATGATGACTATGCTTCGGGTGGCTTAGTTGCTCATCTTGTTACAACACAACGAGCGAAAAAAGGAAGGGCATGTCATTAGGGAGGTGCTTAAACAGTGAATTACAACCACGCCCAAAAAGTAGAATACTCTTATTTTCCCCCTCGTCAGTGAGCCCGCATCGTATAGATGGAGTACATCCCCCGTCTTCTAATTCCACAAGGGTGGACGTACAATGCGTTCCTTTTCGTTCGTTCCTCGGGTCGGGGAGGAATTAAATAATTAGTCATTTTTAATCCTTTTTCTGAATAAGTTTGCTATGGTCCGGAGAGCAAAAGCCAAAAGGATACTCTCTTTAGTCCCTATTTGGTTAAGGGTGTGATACCACCACCTCTTTACCTTTTACTTTACTATTTTACTATATGAAAGTTAGCCCAACATAGGCTATGTATATGAAAGCTGGACTACGTGAATTTTTATACTTTTGAGATACGTAAGTCTCTGCAACGCCCCCGGCCCTTCTTTCTTCTCCACCGAAACCGGTAACATCTAGAGAGTTAGCTCGGGACAAAGAGTGATTGATGGCGATCCTTGATCACAAAGAAGCCGCAGGAAGTCTTTGTCAATGAAAGGAAATCCCTTATCTTCTTTGATTTGAGTTGGTGATCTCTACCCCGGATGTAGCCCTTTCGTGGTGAACCGGGTTAACAAAGTCACGATCGAACAATGGTAGTTCACTGGGTTGGGGGGGATACAGGTTCAAATTCAGAACCAGATGAACTCTCCTAAACCCACCTGGGTATTCTCTTCTAGGTCTGAGTGTACCGATGAACGAAAAGCGGAGCTTTGAAGAGATTCAAATTATACTTTTCCCCCACTTATCCTAAAGGTACCAAACCGTGCATCTTTTTTTGTTGTTTTTATTTTGGCTAAGAAGCCTGTAGGTTGAATGTTCACACCTGATCCACCGTCTGCACTCCCGGAAATTGAAACTGGAAAACGGGAATTGTAACCTCCCGGTCTGCTGTAGTCAGCCTCAGGGTGTGCCTGACTGGCGAGTCCGCCGTCTCCACGGCTTCCCGGCTGCTCCTCAAGCCTTCGAGTGCCGATCTTCGCTTGGGCCGTCTCGCGAAGATCTTCGATCCGCATCTACTCTCTCTTAGAGGATGAACCACGCCTTCGCTATCGCAAGAATATAGCGATCGAAGAGAGCTATCGCTCAGCCGCTTCGCGTATTACTTACGAAAGCCGTATTGCCCGAAGGGGGCATGCTGCAAGAGCGTAGGTGAGTGGTAAGCGTAGGAGGCGTGCCCGAAGGGCAGCGGCAGCGGTGTGGTTCCAGGTGCCGTCGCTAGATTGAGATCCGCAGGGGGGCGAGGACTTCGACTGTCTTGTATCGGGTGAAGAGAAGGGGGTGGTAGGCTTAGTAGGGCTCGAACCTACAATATAACCGTTATGAGCGGTACGTTTCAACCAATTAAACTATAAGCCCCTACGGATCTATACATGCAATTCGCTCACTTCGGGAAGAGCGGACGGAAATAAAGAGGAGGCCTTTGCTCTATCTGCTTCTTCCTCTTCCCAGGAATGAACAATTGGATAAAAAAAAACTATTTTATTAGTTTATAGATTTTATAGATATAATTATATATCTATTATCAATTATAATAATAATTAATTAAGCAAGCGGCCCCTTCGCGACTCAAACTGCCGGTACGCTTTCCGGCTCGCAACGACTCAAACGGGCGGGGGCTCCTTATTTGCTTGCAATGCCTGCGGTTAGCCTTTAGTTAGAAGTAGAAGTAGAGGGCACCCTTTGCCCCACACTTCAGAAACAGTAAAAAAGTATGGATTAAGTAAGAAAAAGTACATAACATAAGGAGTGAGAAAGAAAAACTTGGTTACGGGAACCGAACGTTAGGCCGACTACTTACTTTAGTATAGCTACATCTAAAAAAGTGTATTCCGACCCCTATCAATGTTGCCAATTCTCAGAATACTAATAATGTACCCTCGGGCATACAATTGCCCAACTACTTTCTTCCTCCGACTTCTTTAGCCACTTCCGCATCTGTCGTATTCGGGATCGGGAGAGCTTGCTTCGTGGCGGAGCATTTAGCAATGCCAGCAGCCTGGTGAGGGCTGGCTGTCTGGGGGCAGGTTAAGGCGGGGCCTGCTGGGCTTGGTTCTCATGAGATTGGGTGAGGGAATCGGAAAGGGGCTCATAAACCGGACGGGCGGGCTTTTGGGCACACGGAAAAGGGGAAGTGGACGGAGGAGGGTGCTTCTCAGGGGTCGCTATAGTGGCTAGGGCGAGTCTTCCTACACGGCTTGACGCCCGGCTCTAGACGAAGCCGCGGGGGTTACCACCACATCCTCTCCCGATAGACTCGAAGCTCTTCATAGGGGCAGACAATCTTCTCTCAAAAAGAGACAGACCAAAGGAAGGTATTCGGTTCAAAAAACATACGGCAGTCAGAACAGCTTCAGCCCCAAATAAACTAGGGACAGAAGCTGGGAGCAAGAGAGAGCGAGCTGTCTCCAATATATGGCGATGCTTCCGCTCGGTAACTCCATTCTGCTGAGGAGTGTGGGGGCAGGATCGTTGGGAAAGCGCTTTGTAAGTGAAGTGAGTTGAAGCAAGCAGAGTTAGGAAGGCAGCGGAGATATATTCACCCCGAACAGAAACCTTTTTATTTTTATTTTTTCATTGTTCTGTCAAAAATAACATATACGGATGATCCTCCTTTCGATAACAGAGGGGCAGGATGGACTTCGGACACAAGATCAAAAGGAGAAGTAGAAAGAGCTTATTTTAAAAAGGAAGGGCCCCGCAACCATATAAGTAGAAATCTCAATGTTAGGTACAGACCCGTAGAAATGAAATATCTAAGCCTTGGGCTGCAGACATGTCCTAATCTACGATGCCACAACAAAAAGGGGGAGGGAACAACACCAAACACAGCAGAAAAGGCAAAAGACTGAGGTAAACGAAGTTTATCCAAAAAAGAGAGCTTGACAACTCTACGGTCCTTCCCAATCCCCTTAAGGGCCTATCGCATGATCCTGTTCAAGACCGGAGGTAGGAGAGAAGTGAATATAAGCATTTTTTTTTCAAGCCGGAAAGAAGATTCACTGAGAGAGCGCGAAGATGAAAAAGAGCAGAACATATCCGATGATAACGAGAGAGAGTACCAAGACTGGCTAGAGGGAATTGTTCGGAGTTTGCAGTTTAAACAATAAGGAACTTAGATGGAGAACAAAGAGAAGAAAGAAGTGAAGAATGACCAGTCATATTATATTCTTCGATGCACCCGAAGAAAGTAAGCATCCCCCTATGTTGTAAGCGTAAAGGGGATCAAATACCTGTAACAGAGGAGGAAGAGATATGACAAGACAGATTCAACCTCTGAATCTGCTTCCGCTGTCGTGGGGTAAAACTGTCTATGTCGGGCGTGGGAGTGCTCCTAAGATCATAGAAGTAATGCTGCGGAGGCCCTATGGAGTAAGGGGATTGGAAAGTCTCCGATTCAGTAGGTGTCCCGGGGGGAGCAGCAAGATGAGCTGTGTCTGACTGTCGACGAGAGTTTGCATTCTGCCGCTTGCGAGAGTCTTCAATCATGTAACCCGGCTTCTTGCAATAGTGGCGATCTTGGACATGTCTCGTTGGCCTGATGCACCAGCGGCGCTTCCAGAAGGTGGAGAATCGTCCTGAGAATCAAGATTACCTATGTAATCCCTAAAATATCTTTTGAAGTTGCAAAAGAGGTGACGGTGTATATGGGGCTCAAAAGAAGTACACAAGTAATCCCATTTGAAGCTAAGCACTTTTCATCTTTTGTAGGAAAATCCCCTTCTATAGTCTTGGGAAATTGAAGCGACCCATCCGCATAAGCACAAGATTCTTTTTTCCCGAGCAAATCATTCTTCATCGCATAAGCCCATGACAAGTCATTT